TCGTTCTTGTGGAATAAGAAGCCCTCATACCTTAATGAAAGGAAAATAGGAATTTTTCGTTAGGTATTTGACCAAATAGGATCGTCCTGTTCCTATAGAACCTATCACTAAAATACCCGATAGGGCTAAGCGGAACGAAAAGGGTTTTCCACGAGATGGTAAATGAAAACGATTAGCCCCACACGAGGTTTGGGAATAAGTGATTGTCTGATAATGAGCAAGGAATATACGTCTTTCTGCTAAAGAGGATCTATTAAACTCATAATTCATTAGATCCTTATTAGCAATGTCAAGTAGGTATCATAAGTAAATGGATCCCGGTTGTTCAATCCTTTGATAACCAAGGTCCTTCTTTGCTAAAGAGAAATGATCACTATGAGTCAGACTCAATAGAATTGGATCCATTCCAAATAGCGAGAATTAGGATTCTTGATCCCTCTCAATCTCTCTTTCAATTCGAGGATCCAGAGAGGTATTTTCATAGTCATCTCCGAATATTTGCCATCTCCGAATATTTTGATTTCATTTTTCTATGATATGTCTTTCTATATGAAAATTGGTTATTTACGATGTACGATGATCCCTGTTAAGCATCCATGGCTGAATGGTTAAAGCGCCCAACTCATAATTGGTAAATTTGCGGGTTCAATTCCTGCTGGATGCACGCGAACGGGAACGTTCCATAAGTCTATTGGAACTGGCTCTCTATCCATGGAATCTCACCCATCATCCATACATAACGAATTGGTATGGTATATTCATACCATAACATAAGAACAATAAGAACTCGAATTCTTATCGATACTGGAACTCAGAGCATAGGAGGGAAAGTCGATTTATGGATGGAATCAAATACGCAGTATTTACAGAAAAAAGTCTTCGTTTATTGGGAAAGAATCAATATACTTTTAATGTCGAATCGGGATTCACTAAGACAGAAATAAAGCATTGGGTCGAGCTCTTCTTTGGTGTTAAGGTAGTAGCTGTGAATAGCCATCGACTACCCGGAAAGGGTAGAAGAATGGGACCTATTCTGGGACATACAATGCATTACAGACGTATGATCATTACCCTTCAAGCGGGTTATTCTATTCCACTTCTAGATAGAGAAAAGAACTAAAGGAGAATACTTAATAATACGGCGAAACATTTATACAAAACACCTATCCCGAGCACACGCAAGGGAACCGTAGACAGGCAAGTGAAATCCAATCCACGAAATAAATTGATCCATGGACGGCACCGTTGTGGTAAAGGTCGTAATGCCAGAGGAATCATTACCGCAAGGCATAGAGGGGGAGGTCATAAGCGCCTATACCGTAAAATCGATTTTCGACGGAATCAAAAAGACATATCTGGTAGAATCGTAACCATAGAATACGATCCTAATCGAAATGCATACATTTGTCTCATACACTATGGGGATGGTGAGAAGAGATATATTTTACATCCCAGAGGGGCTATAATTGGAGATACTATTGTTTCTGGTACAAAAGTTCCTATATCAATGGGAAATGCCCTACCTTTGAGTGCGGTTTGAACTATTGATTTACGTAATTGGAAGTAACCAATTAGGTTTACGACGAAACCTAGAAATCGATCACTGATCCAATTTGACTAACTCTACGGGATAGACCTCAACAGAAAACTGTTGAGTAACGGCAGCAAGTGATTGAGTTCAGTAGTTCCTCATAGAAAATTATTGACTCTAGAGATATGGTAATATGGAGAAGACAAAATTGTTTGAAGCACGCACAGAACCGGAAGCGCCCCTTGTTTCAAAGAGAGGAGGATGGGTTATTCACATTTAATTTGATGGTCAGAGGCGAATTGAAAGCTAAGCAGTGGTAATTAAGACCCCCGGGTGAAAATAGAGATGTCTCCTACGTTACCCATAATATGTGGAAGTATCGACGTAATTTCATAGAGTCATTCGATCTGAATGCTACATGAAGAACATAAGCCAGATGACGGAACGCGGAGACCTAGGATGTAGAAGATCATAACATGAGCGATTCGGCAGATTTGGATTCCTTTTCTATATATCCACTTATGTGGTACTTCATCATACGATTCATATAAGATCCATCTGTCTAGAGATCGTCATATACATCTAGAAAGCCGTATGCTTTGGAAGAAGCTTGTACAGTTTGGGAAGGGGTTTTTTGAGAAAAAAGAAGAATCTACTTCAACCGATATGCCCTTAGGCACAGCCATACATAACATAGAAATCACACGTGGAAGGGGTGGGCAATTAGCTAGAGCAGCAGGTGCTGTAGCGAAACTGATTGCAAAAGAGGGTAAATTCGCCACTTTAAGATTACCATCCGGGGAGGTCCGTTTGGTATCCCAAAACTGCTTAGCAACAGTCGGACAAGTGGGTAATGTTGGGGTGAACCAAAAAAGTTTGGGTAGAGCCGGATCTAAGTGTTGGCTAGGTAAACGCCCCGTAGTAAGAGGGGTAGTTATGAACCCTGTGGACCACCCCCATGGGGGCGGTGAAGGGAAAGCCCCCATTGGTAGAAAAAAACCCACAACCCCTTGGGGTTATCCTGCGCTTGGAAGAAGAACTAGGAAAAGGAAAAAATATAGTGATAGTTTTATTCTTCGTCGCCGTAAATAAATACGTAACTAGGAATATGGAAAATTGCATTGCAATAATGTGATGGGCGAACGACGGGAATTGAACCCGCGCATGGTGGATTCACAATCCACTGCCTTGATCCACTTGGCTACATCCGCCCCTTATCCAGCTAAAGGATTTTCTCTTTTTTCCACTCATCATTATTCTATTTATTCTGACCTCCATACCTCGATCGAGATAGTGGACATAGGATGCCACTCTTTAAAATGAAAAAAGGAGTAATCAGCTGTGACACGAAAAAAAACGAATCCTTTTGTAGCTCGTCATTTATTGACAAAAATCGAAAAGGTCAATATGAAGGAGGAGAAAGAAACAATAGTAACGTGGTCCCGGGCATCTAGCATTCTACCCGCAATGGTTGGTCATACAATCGCGATTCATAATGGAAAGGAACATATACCTATTTATATAACAAATCCTATGGTAGGTCGCAAATTGGGGGAATTCGTGCCTACTCGGCATTTCACGAGTTATGAAAGTGCAAGAAAGGATACTAAATCTCGTCGTTAACTGAATTCAGAATAGAAAGATTCAGAATAAAGTAATAAAGTAAAGTGAAAGTGTAGGCGGGGAATAACCTTATTTATATTTATGACAAGTTTCAAATTGGTAAAGTATACCTCTAGGATAAATAAGAAGAAGAACGGGCTACGGAAACTCGCAAGAAAAGTTCCAACTGATCGTCTACTTAAGTTCGAACGGGTTTTCAAAGCACAAAAACGCATACATATGTCTGTTTTTAAAGCACAAAGAGTTCTTGATGAGATTCGCTGGCGTTACTACGAGGAAACCGTTATGATACTGAACCTCATGCCTTATCGAGCATCTTATCCCATCTTAAAGTTGGTTTATTCGGCAGCAGCAAATGCTACTCATTATAGGGATTTCGACAAAGCTAATTTATTCATAACAAAAGCCGAAGTGAGTAGGAGTACTATTATGAAAAAATTCAGACCTCGAGCTCGAGGACGTGGTTATCCTATAAAAAAAACCATGTGTCATATAACAATTGTACTAAATATAATAAAGAAATCTAAATAACTTTTAGATCAACCTAAGATTTCCATTCTCAGTAAAAAAAAAAAAATAGAATAGAAAAATATGGGACAAAAAATAAATCCACTTGGTTTCAGACTTGGTACAACCCAAAATCACCATTCCTTTTGGTTCGCACAACCAAAAAATTATTCTGAAGGTCTACAAGAAGATAAAAAAATACGGAATTGTATCAAGAACTATATACAAAAGAATAGGAAAAAAAGCTCGAATAGAAAAATAGAATCAGACTCAAGTTCCGAAGTAATTACACATATAGAAATTCAAAAAGAAATCGATACAATTCACGTTATAATCCATATTGGATTCCCCAATTTATTAAAGAAAAAGGGAGCAATCGAAGAATTAGAGAAAGATATCCAAAAGGAAGTGAATTCTGTAAACCAGAGACTTAATATTGCTATCGAAAAAGTTAAAGAACCTTATAGAGAACCTAATATTCTTGCGGAATATATAGCTTTCCAATTAAAAAATAGAGTTTCATTCCGAAAAGCAATGAAAAAAGCTATTGAATTAACTAAAAAAGCAGATATAAAGGGAGTAAAAATAAAAATAGCAGGCCGTCTAGGAGGGAAAGAAATTGCACGTGCTGAATGCATCAAAAAGGGTAGACTTCCCCTCCAAACAATTCGCGCTAAAATTGATTATTGCTGCTACCCAATTCGAACTATTTATGGAGTACTAGGTGTAAAAATTTGGATATTCGTAGAAGAAGAATAACTAACCTTGTCTTCTCATTCTGGCCAGTGATAGAATAAAAAATACAAGAGCCTTATTTTCCAAAAATCCCAGAAAAAAGAAAAATTATACCTCTTTCTATAAGATTTAATGAAAATTAAAAAATCTTTTAATATAATTGCTATGCTTAGTGTGTGACTCGTTAGTTTTTTCTTTAGGGTCAAAAATAAAAAAAAATAGAACAAACCCTACTAAAAATAGAAAAAAATTAGTAATTATAGTGTAATTATAGTAATTATAGAAAATTAACTAATAACCAACCTATTGCTTCGTATTGTCGAGATCCTAACAAAGAAACAGTCACTATGTGAATAAATACATCTATCATAAAAGAGTAGATCTATCATATAGTTGTAGCAACTGCATTTTTTTCTCTAAAAAAGAAACCGGATTCTAGGTTTTGAAACAAAACTAAAGGGATGTGGATAAAAGGAGGGATGATAGATAGAAAAAAGAATAAGAAAGATATAAGATTCCTATGTGTATGGTCTATGAATTACATCATAAAAGGCAATGTGATAAAGCATCAATATAATATAATAAGAGAAAATTCAAAAATAAAGAATAAAGAGCAGCCGGGGTTAATAAAACTGAGAAAATTAACTTGGAAAGTTTGGAAGCTCCGTTGCAGAATTCAAACCTAACCATTAAAGGAGAAGCAGTGGGAACGACAAAACCTATGATTGCATAGGATTGATTTTAAAGAATCCTAATACTTCATTAGGTGGGATGGCGGAACAAACCAAAAAAATTGCTTTATTTGATAATTAACAAATAAGACAAGAAAGAGTAAATATTCGCCCGCGAAATCTTTATTGGATGATATTCATTATGATTCAATAAGGTTAAAATTTGGAAAATAAAGATATTCCCTAATAAATGGAGGGAATACATTCTATCCAAATTCTATATTTGGATATATTCTAGATCTTTTTTCTTAATATTCTATTTTTTCTATTTTAAGAAATGCAAAATAAAAAAACCTATTATTATTATATTATATATTATATAATATACTGATGTGTATCTATCCGTAATATTTTTGAATATTATGTAATTAGAGAAATTTGCACGCTTTCTCATTTCATTCGCGAGGAGCTGGATGAGAAGAAACTCTCATGTCCAGTTTTGTAGTAGAGATGGAACTAAAAAAGAACCATCGACTATAACCCCAAAAGAACTAGATTTCGTAAACAACATAGAGGAAGAATGAAGGGAAAATCCTGCCGAGGCAATCGTATTTGTTTTGGTAGATATGCTCTTCAAGTACTTGAACCCGCTTGGATTACAGCGAGACAGATAGAAGCAGGACGAAGAGCAATGACACGATATGCACGTCGTGGTGGAAAACTATGGGTACGTATATTTCCCGACAAACCAGTTACACTAAGACCCACAGAAACACGTATGGGCTCAGGAAAGGGATCCCCCGAATATTGGGTCGCCGTTGTTAAACCGGGTCGAATACTTTATGAAATGAGCGGAGTATCTGAAACTATGGCTAGAGCTGCTATCTCCATAGCTGCCAGTAAAATGCCCATACGAAGCCAATTTCTTAGATTAGAGATATAGACTCCCCAAAAAGAAGTATTGAAGATAAAAAAACCCAGGTTTTCCTTCTGGAGAGACAATATATCTTTCATTCCTTTGCAATGAAATAACAAATGGAAATCCAAATAATATGATTCAACCTCAGACCCTTTTAAATGTAGCGGATAACAGTGGAGCTCGAAAATTAATGTGTATTCGAGTTATAGGAGCTGCTGGTAATCAGCGATATGCTCGTATTGGTGATGTTATTGTTGCTGTAATTAAAGATGCAGTGCCCCAAATGCCTCTAGAAAGATCCGAAGTAATTCGAGCTGTAATTGTACGTACATGTAAAGAATTCAAATGTGAAGACGGTATAATAATACGCTATGATGACAATGCAGCAGTTATCATTGATCAAAAAGGAAATCCAAAAGGAACTCGAGTTTTTGGCGCGATTGCCGAGGAATTGAGAGAATTGAATTTTACTAAAATAGTTTCATTAGCTCCTGAAGTATTATAAATACTAGTAGATGAGATATAGATCAAAGAAAAAATTAGTAGATTGTATTTTACGTATAGGCTTTAAAATCCAAAATAAAAAGAAAAAGGAAAACATGTTAATTATCTAAAAATTAGGAGGACCTTAGAATTAGAGTCTTATGGGTAAGGACACTATTGCGGATTTACTAACCTCTATAAGAAACGCAGACATGAGTAAAAAAGGAACTGTTCGAGTAGTATCTACAAATATTACCGAAAACATTGTTAAAATACTTCTACGAGAAGGTTTTATTGAAAGTGTTCGGAAACATCAAGAAAGTAACAGATATTTCTTGGTTTCAACTTTACGACATCAAAAGAGAAGGACTAGAAAGGGAATATATAGAACTAGAACCTTTTTAAAGCGTATCAGCCGACCTGGTTTACGAATTTATGCTAACTATCAAGGAATTCCTAAGGTTTTGGGCGGAATGGGAATTGCTATTCTTTCTACTTCTCAAGGTATAATGACAGATCGAGAAGCTCGACTAAACAGAATTGGGGGAGAAGTCTTATGTTATATATGGTAATGGCCCCCCCCATAGTACCCGAATTCTATCTCGAACTTCCTATTTTAAAAATCCAAATAGAAAAATAGGAGAAATAAATATGACAGAAAAAAAAAAACCGAGAGAAACTAAAGTTACTTTCGAAGGTTTAGTTACGGAAGCCCTACCCAACGGAATGTTCCGAGTTCGGTTAGAGAATGACACCATCATCCTGGGTTATATTTCAGGAAAAATCCGGTCCAGTTCTATACGAATACTGATGGGAGATAGGGTCAAAATTGAAGTAAGTCGTTATGATTCAAGCAAGGGGCGTATAATTTATAGACTTCCCCATAAGGATTCGAAGCGCACCGAAGACTCAAAGGATACTGAAGATTTGAAGGATACCAAAGATTCAAAGAATTAGGTTTTTCTAGGATAATAAATTCCTAATTTCAAAATTTAAGTGAAGAGGCTTATTTTTTCCCAAAGAGTAGATTC